AAAGATATCAAATTTCTACCAAGATAACTCGAGGTTCCAACCAACAAGAATCCTAATGAACCTAAAAAAAGGATAACAGCCCAGCAGAAATTACTTGTTTTTCGAGCCCCCGTTATAGGTTCTATCCATATATGTTCTGATCGACAACTCATACTTGATCCAGTTGATTTTTTTGGAATTGAGAGAATACCCCAAATGAATTTGACTTTAGTCCTTTTGTTTCCGAAGTAACTCGCATCAACTAGCACTAGTTTGATGTGACCCTTTAGGAGTAATTCATTAAATTCGTTAGATCTAAACTAATAACATACCCTTCGTATGATCTCACTAAAGATAGCCAAATAGATAGACCAACTTTACAGTTCAGCTATCCGTCGATTCGGGTCTATTTGAAAATAGCTAGAATCCATTGACCCCTATAGCATTTTATGGAGACATAAGAGTTTTTCGGCGGAAGCCGCTTATACTATACCATATTTTGCTAAATGGATATCTGTGTTATGATACAAACGTCAGTTTTGAAAAAAAAAATAGATGAGATTTTGTGCCATCGGCTCTAAACAATCTTGTTTTTTTGAACATGAAGAAATAAAGAAGCCATTGCAATTGCCGGAAATACTAGGCCTACTAAAGGCACCAAAACAGAGGGAAAGTTAAGAGTTGTCATAGAATGGGTACCTCGATTTACTATTTGTACCTGTTATTATTATTTATATTTATAATATAAAGATATCTTATTATATATAAAGATATCTTATTATAATTTGATTATATATAAAGATATCTTATTATAATTTGATAATTCTAAATTGGAATTATTATTATTAAATTATTATTATTACTTAATATGTATTAAGTATAAATCTAAGTATCTATCTAAGTGAGTATATAATGTAGTTTTTCATCTTTCTACATGAAAGATTTGAAAGGATATGGATGAGATATTATTTTCTTCATTTTTTGCTCTTGTCTTCGAATTTCATTTACTAAACAAAAAGTTTCTTAAAAATTAATTAGATTCTATTTATATTCAATATTGAATGAAGGGTTTGTTAGAATCCCATCCAGCAGGGATTCTTAGTCAAAATAGGATTATCGTAAGATATAGAAAAATAAAAAATTCTATATTTTATAGATTTTCATTATATATGACGAGAAGAGTATATTTTTTTGATTTGCCTAATTTCATTTCACGAAAATAAGAATTTCATTTCTTGATCAATAATCAGGAATATAGAAAAAGGGGCGAATTTTCTGTGACTTTTGATTCTTTATATAATGAGATCTTATGTCAACAAAGAAAACCCCATTCGTCTAATTTTGACTTGGATTCCGATAAACTAATTACTTGTTTGCTCAAAATAATTGAACTTAATGTTCTAATTTTGATTCAAAGGAAAGAAAGTGTGGAGTTGAAATAACTCACTCAGAACGCTTTTTAAAGGATTACGTGGTACGATTAGATCGAATAAGCCCTTCTGGAATAAATACTCAGCCGCTTGTGAACCCTCGGGTACTGTTTTATTCAATGTTTGTTCAATTACTCTTTTACCCGCAAAGGCAATGTAGGCATTGGGTTCGGCAATAATGATATCCCCCAACATACCAAAACTAGCTGTCACCCCACCGGTAGTAGGAGATGTAAGAATTGGTACATAGAATAACTTTTTATTTGATTGATAATCATATAAAGCAGAAGATATTTTAGCCATTTGCATCAAGCTCAAACTTCCTTCTTGCATGCGTGCCCCTCCGGAAGCACACACTATAATAAGAGGTAGAACTTCTTTAGTAGCGTATTCAATCAAACGGGTAATTTTCTCCCCGACTACGGATCCCATACTACCCCCCATAAACTGAAAATCCATAACCCCAATTGCTACGGTAATACCGTTTAATTGCCCTCTGCCTGTTTGAACAGCCTCGGTTAATCCTGTCTTTCTTTGATAAGAATCGATACGATTTTTATAAGGCTCCTCCTCCGAATGAAATTCAATGGGATCCAGAGAGACCATGTCTTCATCCATAGGCTCCCAAGTGCCCGGATCGATCAAAAGTTCGATTCTATCTGAACTACTCATTTTCAAATGATATCCACATTGTTCACAAAGATGCATTTTTGATTTAAAAAATTTCTTATAATTTAATCCATAACAATTTTCGCATTGAACCCACAAATGCCGGTATTGTTGAGTTACACCCAGATTAGTAGAACTTTCTGGTATAGTTTGATCACTCGTTCTGGTATCCTCGTTTTGACTACTATTTCCACTTTTACCACAAATGGAACTAGAAATGTAATTGTTACTGGAATTGTCACTACCACTTACAATGTAACTATCAATACAGATTTGGGACTGAAGATAACTGTCAATGCAACTATTAATGTGATTATTCCAAGTATACTGAGTATCATCCATGTAACGATCGTGGTCGGGATTCTTACTCTTAGATCCATTATTCAGATAACTAGAATTCCGAGAAAAAGAACTTTCTAGTT